ATCCTTTATTTGGTGTCAGCAACATTCGGAGTTTGATCTGTGATGACACTTTTTTAGTTAAGGATAGTAATGGTGAAAATTATTCCATATATTTGGATATTGAAAATTTTATTTTTGAGGTTGAAGACGATCGTTCTTTTTTGAGTGAATTGGGCGGTTTTTTTTCTAGTTGCCTAAATTATAGTTATCCGAATGATGGACCTAAGAGTGACAATCACTACTACAATCGTTACATGTATGATACTCAATATAGTTGGAATAATCACATTACTAGTTGCATTGAGAGTTATCTTCGTTCTGAAATCCATATTGATAGTTACATTTCAAGCGGTAGTGACAATTACACTAAGAATTACATTTATAGTTACATTTGTAGTGAAAGCGTAAATAGTATTGACAGTGATAGTTTCATCAGTATACAAACTAGCGCAAGTGGAAGTGATCTCGATATAAGTCAAAAATACAGGAATTTGTGGGTTCAATGCGAAAATTGTTATGGATTAAATTATAAGAAATTTTTTAGGTTAAAACGGAATATTTGTGAACAATGTGGATATCATTTGAAAATGAGTAGTTCAGAAAGAATCGAACTTTTGATTGATCCAGGCACTTGGGATGCTATGGATGAGGACATGGTTTCGGTGGACCCCATTGAATTTCATTCGGAGCAGGAGCCTTATAAAGATCGTATTGATTCTTATCAAAAAAAGACAGGGTTAACTGAGGCTGTTCAAACAGGCATAGGTCAATTAAACGGTATTTCCATCGCAATTGGGATTATGGATTTTCAGTTTATGGGGGGCAGTATGGGATCCGTAGTAGGCGAGAAAATCACCCGTTTGATCGAATATGCTACTAATAGATCTCTACCCCTTATTATAGTGTGTGCTTCGGGGGGAGCCCGCATGCAAGAAGGAAGTTTGAGCTTGATGCAAATGGCTAAAATATCTTCAGCTTTATATGATTATCAATCAAATAAAAAGTTATTCTACGTATCAATCCTTACATCTCCTACAACTGGTGGGGTGACTGCCAGTTTTGGTATGTTAGGAGATATCATTATTGCCGAACCTAATGCTTACATTGCATTTGCAGGTAAAAGAGTAATTGAACAAACATTGAATAAGACAGTACCTGATGGGTCACAAGAAGCTGAGTATTTATTCCATAAGGGCTTATTCGACCCAATCGTACCACGTAATCCTTTAAAGGGTGTTCTGAGTGAGTTATTTCAGTTTCACGGTTTCTGTCCTTTGAATCAAAATTGAATCAAGTAGATCATTTAATTCTGTTTTTTTACAAGTAGATCATTTAATTCTGTTTTTTTATTTGAAGTTTACAAGTATTTAGTTTCCATTTTATTTAGTTTATGGTAATCAAAGTGAAAATACAAAATAATAAGCACGGAGTTTTACTTGAGGTTATAAAATACAATTGTATAACGGATCATAAGTTGTTGATAATCACTTTTCTTATTTGCTACAGATCCATTTTATTTCTACCTATATAATGCATTATTAGTAATCGGGAAGGCTCTATCAATAGGATAAAAGAGTGAATTTTTCCTAATTTAGGAGAAAAATTCACTCTTTTATCCTAAATTAGGAAAAATTCATGTTATTTTATTACATTACGTATTTATTATAGATATAATTATTCTCCAAGTAATAACCTTTTTTGGTATTTATTAGAAGATAAGTATAAGAGAACAATAATAATAAATATATATTATATAAAAGTGAATAGGTACACTTATTTAGTTCTACGTTTCTTGTACCTATTATTATATACTGATAATAGATATACTTATCATAAGATATCTTTATAACAGGTACAAAATATTAAATCGAGGTATCCATTCTATGACAACTTTCAACTTACCCTCTTTTTTTGTGCCTTTAGTGGGTCTAGTATTTCCAGCAATTGCAATGGCTTCCCTATCTCTTCATGTTCAAAAAAACAAGATTATCTAGATTCGACGGGACCCAATCTCGTTCATTTTTTTTTTCAAGACTCGGACTTGGGTCATAATACAGATATCTATATCTATTTCAATTTATCTATCTATTTAGTGGACATAGGATACAACATGTGGATTCTTCCGAACACAAATGAAAGAGCTATTATGCGCGTGGAAACATCATGGGATGATATATGGGGATAAATAGATTATATATTCAAAAGGGGGTCCGCAGATGTATGAAATGGAAAGTAAAAATATCTCTATGTATGTAGATATCTATAGTGGGATTATATGAGGGGGATCCTTTTTTATATCTAAGCGATTCGATGAATTACTCCTAATGGTTCACATCATAATAAGAGTGCTAGTTGATAAGAGTTGCTTCAGGAACAAAAAAAGAAAGTCAAATTTTGGTTATTCTCTAAATTTCAATAAAATTAAACAACTGGATCTAGTATGAACTGGCGATCAGAACATATATGGATAGAACTTATAATGGGGTCTCGAAAAACAAGTAATTTATGTTGGGCCTGTATCCTTTTTTTAGGTTCACTGGGATTCTTATTGGTTGGAACTTCTAGTTACCTTGGTAGGAATCTGATATCCTTATTTCCTTCTCAGCAAATCCTTTTTTTCCCACAAGGGATCGTGATGTCTTTCTATGGGATCGCGGGTATGTTCATTAGCTCCTATTTGTGGTGCACAATTTCGTGGAATGTGGGTAGTGGTTATGATAGATTCGATAGAAAAAAAGGAATAGTGTGTATTTTTCGTTGGGGATTCCCTGGAAGAAATCGTCGAATCTTTCTTCGATTCCTTATGAGAGATATTCAGTCGATTAGAATAGAGGTTAAAGAAGGTATTTATTCCCGGCGTGTACTTTATATGGAAATCAGAGGCCAGGGTGCCATTCCTTTGACTCGTACTGATGAGAATTTGACTCCACGAGAAATTGAACAAAAGGCTGCGGAATTGGCCTATTTTTTGCGCGTACCAATTGAAGTATTTTGAAATGAATTGAAGAATGAATGCTTTCGCAGCATTGAGTTCTGTTTTGTTTTTTCAGGTCGCTCATTCGAGCAAAAGCAGACGCGTGTGAAACAACCAGAAAACAGAAAACAAAGCGCTTTTTCCACCAAAAGTTTTTGATGGATTGTATATGGAAATCAACTCCATTTTTTCATACTCGTAACAAGTATACTAAGTATGGATTCATCATATATATCCGAAAAACTAAGACTATATATATACTTCATATTTTTGGGGTCCAATATTTTGTAATTGATATGTTAGATATAGATGGATCATATCTTGTAATTCAATTCTGTTTTTGTTTTGTCTCGAAATTAGAAAAATATGCATTTCTTGACTTGAAGTGGCTCGTTAGGGCATTCAGCGAAAGGATACAATTGCTTCGAATGAAGACATAATAAAAAAAATATTGTTTCCAGATCTAAGGATTAGCCCTTTAATTAATTTAAATTAAATAAAGGGGGTCTGTGGATTCAATACCCTGTTTGTTATAGAACTCATGTTTCATGGAAATATCAGATTGGATAGAATCGAGGAATGAGGTGGTTTCATTAACAATTCACAGATTCAAAATGCCAAAAAAGAAAGCATTAAACCCCCTTCTATATCTTACATCTATAGTTTTTTTGCCCTGGTGGATTTCTTTCTCATTTAATAAAAGTATGGAATCTTTGGTTACTAATTGGTGGAATGCTGGGCAATCCGAAGTTTTTTTGAATGATATTCAAGAAAAGAACGTTCTGGAAAAATTCATAGAATTAGAAGAACTCTTCCTTTTGGACGAAATGATAAAGGAGTACCCCGATACACATATACAAAAGCTTCATATAGGAATACACAAAGAAACGATCCAATTGGTCAAAATGTACAATGAGGATCATATCCATACCATTTTACATTTTTCGACAAATATAATAAGCTTCGCTATTCTAAGTGGTTATTCTATTCTGGGTAATGAAGAACTTGGTATTATTAATTCTTGGGTTCGGAAATTTATCTATAACTTAAGCGACACAATAAAAGCTTTTTCTATTCTTTTATTAACAGATTTATGTATTGGATTCCACTCGCCTCATGGTTGGGAACTAATGATTGGTTCTGTCTACAAGGATTTTGGATTTTATCATAATAATCAAATTATATCTGGTCTTGTTTCCACCTTTCCAGTCATTCTAGATACAATTTTCAAATATTGGATCTTCCGTTATTTAAATCGTGTATCTCCGTCACTTGTAGTCATTTATCATTCAATGAATGACTAAAAATGATCTACTGATATAAATCTAATCATAATGTTTTTTTTACTTCGTACATAAACAAACCATTCAAAATGTTACTTATTTTTTAAGTTTCTACCGATCCGGGAAATGACTCCTGGATCCCAGTAAAATAGCAGAATCGTGGATAGGGAACTCTACTAGCAACCTACCCAATTTATTGTAGAAATTTTCGGGATCAATGATTGGACCATGCAAAATAGAAATATCTTTTCTTGGATAAAGGAACAGATGACTCGATCCATTTTCGTATCGGTCATTATATTTATATATGTAATAACTTGGACATCTATTTCACACGCATATCCCATTTTTGCACAACAGGGTTATGAGAATCCACGAGAAGCTACTGGGCGTATTGTATGCGCCAATTGTCATTTAGCCAATAAGCCCGTGGATATTGAGGTTCCACAAGCGGTACTTCCGGATACTGTATTTGAAGCAGTTGTTAGAATTCCCTATGATATCCAACTGAAACAGGTTCTTTCTAATGGGAAACGGGGATCTTTGAATGTGGGGGCTGTTCTTATTTTACCTGAAGGATTCGAATTAGCCCCCTCCGATCGTATTTCTCCGGAAATGAAAGAAAAGATGGGCAATCTTTCTTTTCAGAGTTATCGTCCTACTAAAAAAAATATTCTTGTAATAGGTCCTGTTCCTGGTCAAAAATATAGTGAAATCACCTTTCCTATTTTGTCTCCGGACCCCGTTACTAAGAAAGACGTTTA